TATTTAAAAGTTAAGTATAAAAAATATAGGTTATAATTGTAAAGAATATATGAACTATCCTAAATTTTCAGAGTTAAAAATATATTTTCTATATATTTAAAATATAAATAAAAATTATTCGCTTTAAAAATAAAGAAGAAATTTTTATTATACTAATCTATATATATAATAAATATCTAATCAAAAATAAATCAAAATGTAAATTAATAATATAAATATTTTATTCTAAATAAAATTATAATGTTAATAAAATATATGTTTATGTAATTATCTAAGATCAATTAAGTATTATTTTGAATAATATGTCAATAATTTAAATAATGTAATTCTTGAATCAAATATAATGAATTTATATTCATCACTGTCGAATATGAATTGTAGTAAAATCAATCTTCTTTCTTCCTAACGCAAAAAAGTGAAGAAAGAAGATTGAGATATTAGTATACTTATTGATGTTCAGTCAAATTTGAATTTAATTATATTATTAAAATGAAATCATAATAGAATTTAGTAATAATCATTAGTTAAATTAACTTAAGACTTAACTTCATAAGTATTAAATATAAATTAAAATTAATATAATATATGAATTAATTATCTTTATAGATAGTTTAACAGTAACTAATTGATCAATATTCTATGATAAGATAATTAATATAGATTAAACTATTTTATATACTAATATCTTAATTATAGATAAAATATTTATTATAGTAATCATATAGTATGTATTGAATGTTTACTTTATATGAGTATTTAGTATAAGTATATAGTTACTACTAATACCTATGAGATATAATATGTTATTTATAGATAATATATTTATTATAGTAATCATATAGTATGTATTGAATGTTTACTTTATATGAGTATTTAGTATAAGTATATAGTTACTACTAATACCTATGAGATATAATATGTTATTTATAGATAATATATTTATTATAGTAATCATATAGTATGTATTGAATGTTTACTTTATATGAGTATTTAGTATAAGTATATAGTTACTATTAATACCTATGAGATATAATATGTTATTTATAGATAATATATTTATTATAGTAATCATATAGTATGTATTGAATGTTTACTTTATATGAGTATTTAGTATAAGTATATAGTTACTATTAATACCTATGAGATATAATATATTAGTATTAATATATGTTTAGAACCTGTTTTGAGACTTTAAACTTGAAAGTTTGATTCTGTCTTAGAAATTTTTTATATGAATTAATTATATGTATTTTTTATAATTTAAATTTAAACAGTAAATAATATTGATTTTTATTTTAGTAAATATTCAGATATTTATTTTAAGCTAGGTTAATTTTGTGCCAGCATTCGCGGTTATACAAATTTAGTTTAATTTATTTTTTTAATAGAATCTAGTTTTTTTATTTGATTTTATTTAAAGTTTATTTAGGTGAAATTTATATATTTAGTATGAATCTTATTAATATTATTATAAATATTAATTTTAAATTAGGATTAGATACCCTTTTATTTTTTGTTTAAATTTAATTATGAATATTAATAGGTATGTTCTATAAAACTCAAAGAATTTGGCGGTGACTAATCTTTTCAGGGGAATCTGTTTATTAATTGATAAACCACGTTAGCTTATACTTAAATTTGGCTTGTATATCGCTATAATGAATAATCTTTAAGGGGTTTTCTGTTTTAATTATTTAATTTATATTAGGTCAAGGTGCAGTTTTATTTAAGTTTAAATGGATTACTTTAACTATAATTTGTTTTGGATATTAAAGTTTAATTTTGTTTTGAAATAGGATTTGATAGTAATTTTATTTAATTATTTAATATGAATTAAGCTATAAGTCATGTACATATTGCCCGTCACTCCAAGCTTATTGGATAAGTCGTAACAAAGTAATTTTACTGGAAGGTGAGGTTAGATTATTCAGAATGTAGCTTATTTAAAGTTTACTAGTTACATTTGTAAGAAGATTTACTCCTTTCTGATTAATTTATATAATATTTATTTTTATTTAATTTTTTTCTTAGTAGTATAATAGATTGTATGTTAATTAACTGTTAAGGTTAATTTTTAATTTAAAGGTTAAATTTATATTACCTTTTGTATCAGGGTGAATTTATTAATTAATTTATTTTTTAATCCCGAATAATAGATATCTAATTTTATATTTATTAAGTTGTTTTATAAACTTATTTAATTTAATTATTGTAGTTAAATGTTAACGTTCTTTTATATATCTGGTTGTTAAAAATTTAATTTAATTATAGAGTTCTTTTTAGATTTATTTTTATATAAGAATTCTAAATTTATTAGGGATAATCTTAATATAAAATTATAATTTGTTTTTTTATATTTTTATTATTAATAGAATCTTTTATTTAGTTCTTAATAGATTATTTTATGTTTATATAATTTTATTTGATTTAATTTTTTATTTAGCTTTTTTATATAATTTAAATATTTTTTAATATTGATTTAATAAGTATAATTTTTAATTTAAGTTTTATGAATTCAGCATATTTAATTTTCAACTGTTTATCAAAAACATTTCTTTATGTATTATATATAAAGTAATTTCTGCCCTATGATAAATTTTATTTAAATGGCTGCAGTATATTGACTGTACAAAGGTAGCATAATAATTAGTTTTTTAATTGGAAACTTGAATGAAAGGATAAATGAAAAATTAACTTTATTAATTTTTATATTAAAATTTTATTTTTTGGTTAAAAGGCTAAATTGTTTTTTAGGGACGATAAGACCCTATAGAATTTAAAATATATATTTATTGATTTTTTTTTAGATTAAATTTATTCATTAAATTTAAATTTTTAATTGGGGTGATTAATTAATAAAACTTTTTTTTCTTAATTCATTAATTTATGTAATTATGATCCTTTATAAGATTATAAGATAAATTACCTTAGGGATAACAGCGTAATTTTAATAGAAAGTTCATATTTAAATTAAAGTTTGCGACCTCGATGTTGAATTAAGATATAATTAAGGTGTAGAAGCTTTGATGTTAAGTCTGTTCGACTTTTAAAATCTTACATGATTTGAGTTCAAACCGGTGTAAGCCAGGTTGGTTTCTATCTTAAAATTTATTTTAATTATTAGTACGAAAGGACCATAATTAATAGTCTTTATTATATTTTTTTACTAGGTTGACAGAGTAATATGTATTAAATTTAGAATTTAATTAGGTAATGATTGGTTACATCTAGTAATTTTTTATTTAGTTTGTTTAATTATATTAATTATAGTACTTATTTCAGTGGGATTTTTTACTTTAATTGAGCGTAAGGTTTTAAGTTATATACAGTTGCGTAAAGGTCCTAATAAAGTAGGTTATTTAGGTCTTTTACAACCTTTTTCTGATGGTATAAAATTATTTATAAAAGAAGATTTATTACCTATAAATAGAAATTTTTTAATTTATATTATTTGCCCTATATTGGGTTTAATTTATTCTTTAGCTTGTTGAGTTTTATTACCTGTTTATTATAACTTTATTGAATTTAATTATGGTTTGTTATTTTTTTTATGTTTTTGTGGTATTGGTGTTTATTTTATGATTATTTGTGGGTGATCTTCTAATAGAGTATATTCAATAATTGGGAGAATGCGAGGGGTATCCCAAGCTATTTCTTATGAAGTTTCTTTATCTTTTTTTTTAATTATTTATTTTATTTTATGTGATAGTTATAGATTTATAAGTTTATTTTCTTGTCAAAATGGAATTTGATTTTTGTTTATCTCTTTTCCTGTTTTTTTTTGTTGGTTTTCTTGTTGTTTAGCTGAAACTAATCGTTCTCCTTATGATTTTTCTGAGGGGGAAAGAGAGTTAGTTTCTGGGTTTAATATTGAGTATGGTGGTGGTCTATTTGCTTTCTTATTTATTTCTGAATATTCTAGTATTATTTTTATTTGTTTAATTACTTGTTTAGTTTATTTAGGAGGAAATTTTTTTTCTTTATTTTTTTATATTAAAGTTGTTTTTATGTGTTTTTTGTTTATTTGAGTGCGATCTTCAATTCCTCGATATCGTTATGATAAACTAATATATATAGCTTGAAAATGTTACTTGCCTTTATCTTTAAATTATTTTTATTTTTTTATTTTTATAAAATTAATTATTATTTATCATTTTTTTTTGTTAAGTTAATAAATTAAGATCTTACTTGTATTTTCAAAATACATGCTTTATATAAGCTAATTAACTTATGAAATTAATTTATCTCATAATATTAATATTAAAGGATTCATGATAAAGTATATGAAATATAAGATGGTTAATATGAATCCAATTGTTGTATAAGGTAATTCTACTGGTTTTATTCCGATTCAAGTTAAAAGTAATACTGTTGTTAAGAATATTCAAAAGAGTATTTGATTAATTGGGTAAAAATTTATTCCCTTAAATTTAGATTTTGTTGATATTGGAATAAATAAGAGTATAAGAATTGATATTAATAATGCTATTACTCCTCCAAGTTTATTTGGAATTGACCGTAAAATTGCATAAGCAAATAAGAAGTATCATTCTGGTTGAATATGAATAGGTGTAATTATAGGATTAGCTGGATTAAAGTTATCAGGGTCTATAAGTATATATGGTTTATAAAAATTTAGTGCTAATATAAATGTTATTATAATAACAATTCCTATTATATCTTTGATTGAGAAAAAAGGATGAAATGGGATTTTATCAATATTTGAATTAATTCCTATAGGGTTTCTAGACCCTGTTTGATGTAGGAACGCTAAGTGAATAATAACTATTATAGAAATAATAAATGGTATTGTAAAATGAAGTCTAAAAAATCGAGATAAAGTTGCATTATCAACAGCAAATCCCCCTCAAATTCACATTACTATGTTGTTTCCAATATAAGGAATTGCAGACATTAAGTTAGTAATTACTGTTGCTCCTCAAAATGATATTTGTCCTCATGGTAGGACATAACCTAAGAATGCGGTTATTATGGTTAATAGTATTAATAATACACCAATAATTCATGTATATAATAGCTTATATGAGCCGTAGTATATACCTCGACCTGTGTGTGTATATATACAGATAAAAAATAAGGAGGCCCCATTAGAGTGAATAGTTCGTATTATTCACCCATAGTTTACGTTACGTATAATATGTCTAATTGAGTCAAATGCTAAAGAGGTATTTGGTGAATAGTGTATAGATAAGATAATTCCTGAAATTAGTTGTATAGCTAGACATATTCCTAATATTGATCCAAAATTTCATCATAATGAAATATTTAAGGGTGCTGGCAAATCAATTAGTATGTTATTAATTATATTAATTATAGGTTTCCTTCGAATAGATTTATTCATATTTAGATCGTAGTGGTCCTTTATAAGTTTTAATTATTTTTGATACTATAATTATTGCTAACAGTAGATAAAAAATTATAAATATTGAAATGTATAATGTTTTAGTATTAAATATTTTTGATAAAGATACGTTTTCAATTCTAACTATAGATTTTTCTAGAAAGTTTATATGTCTAATTAATATTTCGTCTAGGGGAATTAATATAAGTATAAATATAAATGTTATGTTGATTTTTAATATTACTTTTTCATTTGATGCAATTCTTCTTATATAATTAAATAGAATTAATAATCCTCCAATTATTATAATAAATGTAATTAATCTAAATCATGATGATGTTAATATTTTATTTAAAAATATTGTAGTTAATATAGTTTGTGTTAATAGAATTACCCCTATTTGTAGTGGGTTTATTATTAATGGGGTTAAAGATACTGTTATAGTTATTAATTTAATAATTACTTTAATTTCAGTGAATAGTTTAATTTAAAATTTAGGTTTTGGAGGCTTAAGATATTTTTAGTTTCACTGATGTTTTAAAAGCTTAGCTTAAATTTAATTTACAAGATTAAAATTTTTCTTAAATTATTAAAACTTATGAGTTTATATGTTATTTTTTATATATATTTTATAAGTTTATTTTCTTTAATTTATATACGTAAGCACGTGTTATTATCTTTAATGCTTTTAGAGTTTGTAATTTTATCCTTATTAATTATAATTATCTTAAACTTGTTATATAGATCTATTTTCTATTACTATTTATTTATAATGATATTTTATGTTTGTGAAAGTGTATTGGGTTTAACTATTTTAGTTATGATAATTCGTAATCACGGGAATGATTATTTAAATATAATATTTAAATGATAATTCTTTTATATATATCTACTTTGATCCTTAATATTTTTATAGTAAATTGTTGATATGTTTATCAATTTATATTTTCTATAATGTTTATAATTTTGTTAGTAAAGTTAAATTTAAGAATAAGTTTTAGATATATTTTTTATGATTTTGGGTTAGATTTTGTATCGTTTGGTTTAGTAATATTGTGTATTATTATTTTTAATTTAATAATTATGAGAAGAAATTTAATTAAATTTGAATTAAATAGTATATTTTTTTTAAGAATAAGTTTGTTTTTGTCTTTAATGATTGTTATGTTTTTTTTTTCTTTAAATGTATTTTTTATGTATATTTTTTTTGAATTAAGATTAATTTTTATAATTATTATGTTATTAGGATGAGGATATCAACCTGAACGTTTAATTTCTGGGTTTTATTTATTATTTTATACAATTTTTTCTTCTTTACCTTTTTTTTTATTAATTTTATATTTATATAGATTTTCTTTTTCCTTTTTCTTTGATTATTTAAGTTGTTTTAGTGAAAGATTTTTAATATATTTTATTTTTATATTTTCATTTTTGGTTAAGGCCCCTATGTTTATTTTTCATTTTTGATTACCTAAGGCTCATGTTCAGGCTTCAGTTGCTGGTTCTATGATTTTAGCTGGTTTAATGTTAAAATTAGGGGGTTATGGGATTATTCGTTTTATATTTATTTTTGAGTTAGGTTTTAATTTAAATTCTTATATTACTTATTCATTTGTAATTTGAGGCTCAGTGTTAGTAAGTTTAATTTGTCTTATTCAAGGCGATATAAAAATAATAGTTGCTTATTCTTCTGTTTCTCATATAGGGTTATGTTTATTAGGTATAATAAGAATAAGTTTATTTGGGTTAGTTGGTTCCTATATCTTAATAATTGGGCATGGAATTTGTTCTTCTGGATTATTCTGTTTAGCTAATATTTTTTATTCTCGTCTTAATAGACGAAGTTTCTTTATAATTAAAGGGATAATTTTGTATATACCTAGAATTACTATATTTTGATTTTTATTATGTTCTTTTAATATAAGTTGCCCACCTAGTCTTAATTTTATTGGGGAAATTCTTATTCTATCTAGAATAATTGTATATTGAGGGTGAAGTTTTATTTACTTTATTTTAGTATCTTTTTTTGGTTCATGCTTTTGTGTATATTTATATCTTTATAGACAACATGGTATATATATGTATATATTTAGTAGAAGTACTGGTGAGGCTCGTGAATATTTAATTAGTTTTATACATGTTTTTATACTTGTATGTTTTATTTTATTAATTGATTTATTTTAATTTAAGTAGTTTATATAAAATATAAAGTTGTGGTCTTTGGGAAGTTTTTAACCTTAAATCATTATTAATTATAAGGTTTATTTATTTTGGGTGACTTTTCTTTCCTTTTTTTTTTTTTTTTTTTTTTTTTTAGGTCTTTATTTTTTAATAAATGATTGCACTGTTATATTGGAGTATAGGATTTTTGGTTTAGGTAGAGTTGAATTTATTTATTTAATTTTAGTGGATTGAGTTTCAATATTTTTTTCTTGTTTAATTATGATTATTTCTTGTATAGTAGTTATATATAGATTTCAGTATATAGGTGCATTAAGATATTCATCAATTCGTTTTTTGTATTTAATTATCTTATTTATTTTAAGAATGTTTTTGTTAATTATTAGACCTAATTTAATTAGTATTATGTTGGTGGGATGGATTAGGGTTAGTATCTTTTTGTTTGGTTGTTATTATAATTCTATAAGGAGATATTTATCTGGTATAATTACTTGTTTAACTAATCGTTTGGGTGATATTGGAATTTTAGTTTGTATTAGTTGACTTTTATCTTATGGTGGTTGACATTTTGTTTTTAATAATTTTATATATAGAACTTCAGTTTTTTATTTAGTTTTTATTTCATCTTTTACTAAGAGTGCTCAGATTCCTTTTTCTTGTTGATTACCAGCAGCTATAGCTGCTCCAACTCCTGTATCTGCTTTGGTTCATTCATCAACTTTAGTAACTGCTGGTGTTTATCTATTGATTCGTTTTTTTAATTTTTTTTTTTATATGAATTATTTCTTTATATTTATTAGTCTTTTAACTGTAATTATATCTTCATTTTGTGGTTTGTTTGAATTTGATTTAAAAAAGGTTGTAGCTTATTCAACTTTGAGACAATTAGGTTTAATAATGTTTTCTTTATTTATAGGTTTAGTTGAATTTAGATATTTTCATTTATTAAGACATGCTGTTTTTAAGTCTTTATTATTTTTGTGTTCGGGTATCTTTATTTATTGTATAGGAGATGTTCAGGATATTCGTATATTAGGATGTATATGTAAGTTATTTCCTTTAACTTCTTCTTGTTTTAATATTTCTTGATTAAGATTGAGTGGTATTCCTTTTTTATCTGGATTTTATTCAAAGGATTTCTTAATTGATTATTCATTAAATTCTGGTGTAGATATTTTGGTGTATATTTTTATATATTTTTCTTTATGTTTAACTTTATTTTATAGTTTTCGTTTGTTTTATTATGGAATAATTTTAGGTTCAGGTTTTTCTGTTCTAAATTTTGTTAGTGATTCTTTTGATTATATGAAGTTAAGAGTTTTTTTATTATCTTTATTTAGAGTTTTATTTGGTTGTATGTTTAATTGATTAATTGGTTTTGATTTAGTTTTTTTATATTTTCCTTTATATATTAAGTTAATTATTTTATTTATAATTATGTTTAGATTGTGGTTTATTTATGAAATTATAAATTTGAAACTTGTTTTAGGAGTTTGTTATTTAAATTTTAATACTTATATATGATTTCTTAATGGTTTTGTTCCTTATTTTTATAGGAATTTGTACATTTATGGTAAGGTTATATCTAACTTTTTGTTTTGAGGTGAGTATTATGGAATTATAGGGATAACTTATTTGTTTCCTTATCTATCTAATTTAATTCAAATAATTTTTTTAGGGGGTTTTAATTTTATAATATTACTTATAGTATTTTCTTTTATGTTTATATTTTAATTCTTATAGCTTATATTTTAGAGTTTAATATTGAAAGTATTAATGAGTGATTAATTCACTAGGAATAATTCTTAAGATTTTATCTAATTATTTATTGAAATTAAATTGTTTTGTTTAAACTATAAGAATAAGAGATAAACGTTTATTTCGCTTAGAAATTAGTTAGCAGCTATTTCTTTATATATCTCTTTTAATTGGATTATTATCATTTATCTTATTAACAATAAGATGCCTCTTTTTGGCTTCAATTAAACATGGAGAGTTATATTCTCTTATATTAGGTCGAAACTAATTGTATTTTTTACTTCTATGTTTAAGATTAACAATTTTGTACTTTTCAATTGCAATTTGAATGTTATTTTTAACTATAATCCTATTGTGTTCATTTAATAATTCCATAAAATCATTCATAATATAATCCTATAATAATAATTGTAATAAATATGAATGATGTATATATTCATGTGTAATAAAATGATGTTTTTATTGTTATGATGGTGGGAGCAATTATAATAATTTCAATATCAAAAATTAAGAAGATTACTGCAATTAAGAAGAAGTGGGATGAGAATGGTAATCGCTTATAAGAAATTGTATTTATTCCACATTCGAATGGTGATGATTTATTAATATCTATGATTGATTTTTTACTAATGATTTTAATTATTATTATTATAACATATGAAATTGTAATGACTATTATTATTTGTTTAATTATTATTATTATTACTTATTTTTAATAAACCTTAAAGTTGGAGGCTTTATATACTTTTTATACTAAATAAGTAATTACCTCATCAGTAAATTGAAATATATAAGAATAATCAAACTACATCTACAAAATGTCAATATCATGCTGCTGATTCAAATCCAATGTGGTGGTATGAAGAAAAATGTATATTTATTATTCGTTTTATTATAACTATAATAAATAGGGTACCAATGATAACATGAATTCCGTGAAATCCTGTAATTATAAAAAATGTTGATCCGTAGATTGAATCAGAAATACAGAATGATGCTTCTATATATTCTAATGCTTGAATAATTGAAAAGTAAATTCCTAATGCAATTGTAATTGTGATTCCTTGAATTGTTGCTGTTCAGTTTTTTAATAATAAGGTGTTATGTGCTCATGTAATAGATAATCCTGATGTTAGTAAGATTATAGTGTTTAATAATGGAATATTTATAGGGTTAAATGTTTTAATTGATTTAGGTGGTCATTGTATACCAATTTCAATTGAGGGGGATAAGCTTCTGTGAAAGAATGTTCAGAAAAATGATGTAAAAAATATAATTTCTGATAAAATGAATAGGATTATACCAATTTTTATTCTTGTTATTACTTTTTTTGTGTGTATACCTTGAAAAGTAGATTCTCGGATAATATCTCGTCATCATTGTATGGCTGATACTAAAGTAATTAATAATCCTGTTATTATTAGTATATATTCATTTTTTATTAATATTATTGAAATTCCTGTTGTTATTGTTAGTATTCCTATTGATGTTGTTAAAGGTCAAGGTCTTTGATCAACTAAGTGAAATGGATGATTATTCATTTATACTTCTCTTGAGTATAGATTAATTAATGTTGTGAATACGTAAGCTTGAATTATTGATACTGCTAATTCAAATGTTATAAGAATTATAAAAATAATTATTACAAATATTGTATAAGCTCTATTAGATCCTAATAATGCTATAATTAAATGTCCAGCAATTATGTTAGCTCTAAGTCGTACAGCTAGAGAACCTGGGCGAATTAAATTTCTGGTTGATTCAATTAATACTATGAAAGGTATTAGAATTGTAGGTGTCCCTGTTGGAATTAAATGAATTAATATTATTTTTGGTTTATTTAATCACCCAAATATTATTCTTGATAATCATAAGGGTAATGCAATAGCTAAGGAAAATGATAAGTGTGAGGATGATGTAAATACATATGGAAGGAGCCCATTTATGTTTGTTATTAGAATATATATTATTAATCTAATTATGATAATTGATGATCCTTTAAGTTTTATAGATGATTTAATTTCATTAAATATAAATTTGTTTAAATTAATTATAATTAGTATAACTTTATTTCTATTATTTCAGAATTTAATAGGGATTATAATTAAAGGTATTGTTATTGAAATTCAATTAATTGATATTAATCCTGTAGATGGATCAAAAGTTCTAAATAGATTTATTATCATTTTCAGTTAATTAATATTATTTTAATGTTTTTTTTAATTATTTTATTTTCTTTATTATGAAATTTAATTGAAATAATATATATAATTATTGTTGTGGTTCTAATTAATATTACTATTCATCATAATGGTGATATTTGTGGTATGAAAAGTTTATAATTATATATTTACCCTTTGACAAAGGGTTGTTTTAATTAAACTAAAACTTTCATTAGAAGTAATCACTACTTTACTATATATTGATTTAAGAGATCATTACTTGTTTTAAGTTACCTAATGAATTTTTAATTAATCATTTTATGAATGTATTGGTATTAATTGCTTCTATTATAATTGGTATAAATCTGTGATTTGCACCACAGATTTCTGAACATTGTCCATAATAAATTCCTGGTTTATTAATATATATGTTAGCTTGATTAATTCGTCCTGGTGAGGCATCAACTTTAATCCCTAAGGATTGAATTGTTCATGAATGAATTACATCTAATGAGGATGTTAAGATTCGAATGGGTGTATTAAATGGTAAGATTATTTGAAAGTCTGTTTCAAGAAGTCGTATTTCATTATCTATTAATTCTTGATTTGGTTTCATATATGAATCTAAATCGATTTTATTTAAATCTGAGTATTCATATGATCAGTATCATTGGTGACCAATTGCTTTAATTGTTAATAATGGGTTATTTGATTCTTCAATTATATATAATGTTTTTAATGAGGGTATTGCAATTAAAATTAATATTATGGCGGGGGTAATTGTTCAAATAAATTCAATTATTTGACCTTCAATTATGAAACGATTAATTATTTTATTTATAAGAATTGAGTATATCATATATATTACAAGTATTGTAATTAAAATTAAAATTATTATAATATGGTCGTGTAGTGTAATAAGTTGTTCTATTATTGGAGATGACGGGTCTTGAAATATTAAATTAAGTCATTTAATTTTTAAAGAAGTATTTTTACTTATTTATGAATTTTAAGTTCATTACATTATTTCTGTCACTTTAAATTAATTAGATACTATTGGTAGTTCATTATAGGAATGTTCATTTGGTGGTAATTTTTGTAATCATTCAATTGATGTTGAATTGTTATTATAAAATAATATAAATCGTTTTGCTATTATTGATTCTCATAGAATAAATAAGAATAGTAAGATTCTTATTATTGATGTTGTTCTTCCTATAGATGATACTATATTTCATTGTATAAATATATCAGGGTAGTCTGAATATCGTCGAGGTATACCATTTATTCCTAGGAAGTGTTGTGGGAAAAATGTTATATTTACCCCAATAAATATTAATGAGAATTGGATTTTTAGTCATTTTTTGTTTATGGATAAACCTCTAATTAAAGGAAATCAGTGAATGAATCCTGCTATAATAGCGAATACTGCTCCTATTGATAATACATAGTGGAAATGAGCTACAACATAATATGTATCATGTATGATAATATCAATTGAGGAATTTGATAATACAATACCTGTTAATCCTCCTAGTGTAAATAAGAATACAAATCCTGATGATCATATTATTTGAATTGAAGACTTTTTAAATGATCCATTTATTGTGGCGATTCATCTAAATACTTTAATTCCTGTTGGTACAGCAATAATTATTGTTGCAGATGTAAAGTATGCTCGTGTATCTACGTCTATTCCTACTGTAAATATATGGTGTGCTCATACTACAAATCCTAATAGACCAATAGAAAGTATAGCGTATACTATACCTAAATATCCAAATGATTCATTTTTTCCTCTTTCTTTATTGATAATGTGAGAGATTAGCCCAAACCCTGGTAGAATTAAAATATATACTTCTGGGTGTCCAAAGAATCAAAATAGATGTTGGTATAAGATGGGGTCACCCCCACCTGATGGATTAAAAAATGATGTGTTTAGGTTTCGGTCTGTAAGTAGTATTGTAATAGCTCCAGCTAATACTGGTAATGAAATAAGAAGTAAAATAGCAGTAATTAAAACTGATCATACAAATAATGGTGTTTTGTCTAATGATATTCCGGGAGTTCGTATATTTATTACTGTTGTAATGAAATTTAATGCTCCTAAGATTGATGAGATTCCTGCTATGTGTAATGAGAAGATAGATATATCTACTCTAATACCGGATCTTGCAATATTAGAGGATAGAGGAGGATATAATGTTCAACCTGTTCCTACACCTGAATCAATTAATGATGAAGAGATTAGTATAAAAATTGAAGGGGGTAGAAGTCAGAATCTTATATTATTTAATCGTGGGAATGCTATATCAGGTGCTCCTAATATAATAGGAAGTAATCAGTTCCCAAATCCCCCAATTATGATAGGTATAACTATAAAGAAAATTATAATTAATGCATGTGATGTAACAATAACATTATATAGATGATCATTATTTAGGAATGAACCAGGTTGAGTTAATTCAGTACGAATAATCATTCTTAGTATTATTCCTATTATTCCAGATCATATGCCAAATATAAAGTATAATGTTCCAATATCTTTATGGTTTGTGGAAAATATTCATTTATTCATTTTATTGTTAAGGTGTCTGATTAAAGTAATAAATTGTAAGTTTATTTATGAATTAAAATTCTCTTAGCAGGTTTTATAGTTTATATAAAAATATTAAATTGCAAGTTTAATGAATGTTTAAGACTTATCTAAATGATAATTTAAACTTTGAAGGTTTATAGTTTATTAACTTAAAGTCATATATTGTATATATAAAAGAAATTAAGTTGATTATATTAATTCATATAATTTTTAGTTTTTTTTTATTAATTAATCTTGTTCATTTAGTTTTTATTGATAGTATAATTATTGAAGAATATGATATTCGTATATATGAAAATGTTATAGATATTGATGAAATAATTATAATTAATAATAGTGTGTAATCTTTTGATAATAATATTATTTCAAATACTATTAATTTATTTAAGAATCCTAAAAGAGGAGGCATTCCTATGAATGATAATATTAAAATTCAAAGATTTAATTTAATAAGTTTTGATTGCTCATTAATTAATAATTGATTAATGAATTTAATTTTAATTGTTTTTATTATATTAATAATAGATCAGGTTAATAAAGAATAAATAAGTAAGTATCTTATTCATATTGAAGAAATTGATACTACTCTTAATATTAATGTAAAATTAAATACGGAGGAGTGACCAATAATTTTTTTTATTGATGTTTGATTTATAATTAAAATAGCAGAAGTTATTAGTGAAATAATAATGATTGTATTTATTTTTAAGTTTATATATGATATGATTATTATAGGAATAATTTTTATTGTAATTAATATTGTCATTAATATATTTACTCTTACTCCATCTATTGCTGAGATAAATCATATATTTACTGGTGCAATGGCTAGTTTAATTAGTATTGCAGCAGTTATTAAGATTTTATTATCTATTATTGTTAATGAAGTTAAGATTGATATTATTAAAAGTGCTGATCTAATTCTTTGTATAATAAAGTATTTCATAGCTGATTCTGAATATATTTTATTTATTGAATTTATAATTGGGATAAATGCTATTAATATTAATTCTAATCCTGATCATAGTATAATCCAGTTTCTTGATCTTAATGAAATTATTATTCCTATAATAATTATTGTTTTAAATAATAAAGTTGTTGAATTAAATTTAATTAAAAAGAAGGTTTATATTCCTATATTTAAGTTATGAGCCTAATAGCTTTATTTAGCTTATCTTTTTGTAGTATAATGTTAATGCATATGAAATTTTGAATTTTAATGGAAAACTTTATTGTTTTTATTACAGTTAATTAGGGTAATTATACATTTTTTATTCTATCAAAATAATCCTTTTTTCAGGCACCTAATT